TAGAATTGAGATGACTGCTATAGATGGTCCGATACTGAATAAACGATTATCTCCTCTAGATGGAAGAAGATTCTCTTTGAAAAGTAATTTTGTACCATCTGCTAGAGCTTGAAGAATTCCTAAAGGTCCGGCGTATTCAGGTCCAATACGTTGTTGTATCCCTGCAGATATTTCTCTTTCTAACCAAACAATTACTAGTACACCTATTGTGATTCCTAATACAGTAGTCAAAATATAGACAAGCATCCATATGATCCCATAGACCTCTTGTAAGGATTCCAATCTGGAAAAAGAATTGATAGCTTGTATTTCTGTTGTATCAATTATCATTTCAACGATCAACTTCTCCCATAATGATATCTATGCTACCTAGTATCGTCATAATATCAGCCAATTTCATTTTTTTAACTAACTGAGGAAGAATTTGCAAATTGATAAAACCGGGTGGGCGAATTTTCCATCTCCAGGGAAAAACACTCTGATCTCCTATCAGAAAAATTCCCAATTCTCCTTTTGGGGTTTCGACTCTTACATAAAGTTCTTGCTGTGATAATTCAAAAGTCGGAGAAGGTTTCTTACTAATGAATCGATAATCAAAATCATTCCATTCGGGATCCCTTACTCTATCAAAGCGTCGGATTTCTAAATTCTCATAGGGCCCCCCTGGAATTCCTTCTAGAGCCTGTTGAATAATTTTTATAGATTCTGTCATTTCGCTGATTCGTACTAAATAACGAGCTAACGAATCCCCTTCTTTTTGCCATTGTACTTCCCAATCAAATTCGTCGTAACACTCATAATGATCAACTTTACGAAGATCCCATTGTATTCCGGAAGCTCGTAGCATTGGTCCTGATAAACCCCAATTTATTGCTTCTTCTCCGCCAATAATGCCTACTCCTTCAACTCGTTCTAAAAAAATAGGATTCTGTGTAATAAGCTTTTGATATTCAGCAACCCCTGTTAAAAAATAATCGCAAAAATCTAAACATTTATCTATCCATCCATGAGGTAGATCAGCAGCTACTCCTCCGAGACGAAAATAATTATGCATCATTCGCATACCGGTGGCAGCTTCGAATAGGTCATATATCAATTCTCGTTCTCGAAAAATATAGAAGAAGGGGGTCTGTGCCCCAATATCTGCCATAAAAGGGCCAAGCCATAACAAATGCGAAGCTATACGACTCAACTCCAACATAATGACTCTGATGTAGCTCGCCCTTTTAGGTACTTGAATATTGCCTAACTGCTCTGGTGCATTTACAGTTATTGCTTCTGTGAACATAGTAGCTAAATAATCCCAACGTGTTACATAAGGCAAATATTGTATAATTGTTCGGTTTTCTGCAATTTTTTCCATTCCTCTGTGTAAATAACCCAATATTGGTTCGCAGTCAATAACATCTTCACCATCTAGAGTAACGATGAGTCGAAGAACACCATGCATTGATGGGTGGTGAGGACCCATATTGACTATCATGAGGTCTTTTCTTGTAGCTGGTGCAGTCATAGGTTTTTCCCCATTCATTCTTCCATGAATTGCTGAAAGTGAAAAAAAAAGAAGTTCATCAAAATTTAAACGATCAAAAAGATTCTTCAAATTAACGAGTTTTTATCTCTCGAATATCCAACTGACCAATTATTTCTTTATAACGTACTCTATTTTTTTTTGACAAATAAGCCAATAGCCGTTGACGTTTTCCTAGAATTTTCCGTAGACCTCTCTGAGATAAATAGTCTTTTTTGTGCAATTTCAAATGTGAAGTAAGTCTCCGTATCTTATTGGTAAAACTGACTACTTGAAATTCAACAGACCCCCTGTTTTCTTTCTTTTCTTCTTGTGAAGTAACGGAAATGAATGAATTTTTGACCATAAAAGAATTTCCTCTTCCTTTTTTTACTTTATAGATATGTAATTTTATCGATCAGAAATAATAATGCCAGTAATTTGAATGTGATATACATAATGATCTTAATTTCTTTATCGACTCCTAATTTTATCAATTAAAATGAATTAATCAAATTGGATTCGAATAGGGATACAAAAGGATGGTACGTTTTTGCACTCACAAAAGCGAATAATTTATATTTCAACCGAAAATGAAGAAGATTTTGTTGATTCAATTCACTTTTTATCTAATTGATACTTTATTGACGTATATTAGAATGGGGTGTAAGACAAGGTATGTGTACATCTGTTTACTTTCATATACCATATACGGTATAGGATATATAGGAAAAATACGGTATTAACATTAACCAATTTTCAATCGTGGATACATACGTAGTCTTAACATATTGATACGACTGCCATTATTCGTATCAAACCAATAGCGATTCATACAAGCTAAATCTTCTAATCGATAATTCGGCCAAAGAAAGAACTTTAATTGAATTAATTCATTTTTATCACTATCAAGATGTTTACTTTCATCCAAAAATGGACTCCAGTTTTTTACGTTGTTCTCGTTACAAAATACCGGATTTCTATTCACACCATTTTTATTCGTTGAACTGAAACAAATTAAAATTCTCAATTCTCTACGACGTCTAGATGATAAAATATTTTCAGGAACAAGTAAATTCGAATGATTTTTATCTCTATTTCCAGTCATTCTTTGATGTTTTGAAATAGATTCATCAAAATTCTTCTTATCAACATATCCTCGTTCTCGATATCTTTGATTAATTTGGCGTTTACTCTTATGAACCAATGAAATACCTATGGTTTGATACATAATAAATTGTCCATCATTTTTTACAGACAGACGAACCGATTCGATAATCAATATCCCTTTTTTCATCAATTCTGTAAGAGGTAAATTCTTCTGAATCAGCATTATATTCAGACTCATTTCTCTTCTTTGAATAGAGGATATAGTAATTTTTCTTGGGTTTCTCAGTCTAAGCAGGAGACAATATACCTTAATATTATTGATCATTCTTTGATTCAAAGCATCGTCCCATCTCAATTGAAAAAGCAAATATCGTTTCAGGAAGAAATTTAGTTCTGCTTCCGTGTTGCTCTTGTATTGTTTTTTCGTTTTACGTTTTTTCATGTCTGATCGCGCATAATCTTCTTCAATATCTTTTTGTTGGTTTGAGAGAAGGGATCCAAGATTTCTTTGGTTTTGTGCATCTGAACCACGATCTCGTCGATCTGCGGGTTCTTTTTCTTCTTGATTTCGATTCTTTAATTCAAAAGATTTTTTTTCTTCATTCGATGGTATAAAAAAATTCACTTTTGGCTTTCCATTGACGTTTTTATTTTCACTAAAATTTTCATTTATATTCAAATTTAAAAGAAGTAATTTGCTTGGTATAATCCACGGTTTCATTTTATATGCATTATAAAGTAGCACAAATTCGGGGAAGAACCAAAGTTCCAGATTGGATATAGGACAATTTAGTATTTCTTCATTCATTCCCATCCAATCAAAAAAGATTTTTTTATGATTGGGTGGATTGATTTCTAGATCTTGATGAATTGTAAGATAAAAAAGACCTTTCTTATCAATTTTATCAATTATTGGGTAATTATTAGTTCCAATCTTAGTTTTTTTATTACTGTTGGAATCGATCTTGATCCAGGCCTCAATATTGACTTTTTTTATAAGACAAAACTTGAGAATTTTCCAATCAAAATATTTTCTATCTGGATTTTTTTCCATATACATAATATCACCTCTTCCTAGATAATTATTGATAGGAATACCCCCCCATTTATCAAATAATTTGCCTTTAGGTGTGTTGTAATTATAAGAAATCTTTTGATTCGTATTTACTTGTAATGGTGATCCATAAACAGAAATATATGAGTTCCTCTTAGTTTCATAATTAATAGATTGATATGATAAAAGATCATATTTAAAGTATTTTTGAAAATTATCTTTTTGATTCGATAATGAATATACTTCAGAATCTTTTTGTTTTTTGTAATAAAGTAATTGGTTTTTTTCATATGAATTCCATTTCTTTAAATCTTTCTTTTGAGCTGTACGACATTGATTGACTCTATTTCGCCATTTTTGTGGGATTAATCTAGACCATCTAATCTGAGATAAATCGTATTGATAATGACCTCTTAACCAGTTTTTCCATTGATTCGCTCCATAACTCCGAAATTTCTTATATCTTAATTCAGAATGAATTATTCCTTGTGTTCCAAAAGAATCCTTTATCTCAGTCTTAAGAAAAAAAGATGTTCCGTGATATTGAAGAACAGATCTTAATTTATCCAAGTGGGTTTGGGATAAATTGTAAAATACATATGCTTGTGACAAGGCGGATAAGTCACAAAAAATAGGTGAATTCCTTTTAATATTAGTAATATTATAAAGTGACTTTTTTATAGTCGAAATAAAGTGAATTGTATTTTTATTTGTTTTATTAATTCTTTCTTGATTTGTTTCATTAGTGTAAATGTATTTATCAATCATTTTTTTTGTTGATTCAAGAAAAAGTTGTATATTGATTTGGGGAATATTAATGATACACCGAAAGACATCTATGTAGATTCTTTCAATGAAAATTTTTATAAAATAATGTAATTTACTGATTAATCGAGCATTTCTTCTTTTTAATATTTGCCAAATATTTTTTAGTGATTCTAGTCTTTTGGCATTATAAGTTGTTTTGTTAGAATTAATATTTATTCCTGGAGTTACTTTTTTTTTGTCGTTTGTAATTTTTTCTATTTGATTTCTAATTGTGCGTGTTCTATCAGTCAGATCCTTCAGTTTTTTTTCTGCCAGGGAATAATTTGTCCAATCTGTAGATCGAATTTGATTAAACGATTCATGAATTATCTGATTGTTGATTATCGAATCTTTTTCTTTTTTAGTTTCACTTAATTCATATACTTCTCTCAATCTAAATAACAGAATTTGATTTACTTTTGAAAGTACTTTTCTTATTCTTTTTATAAATAGAACACTTTTGATGACCCAATTTTTTGTTTCTTTTGAGACTGTTATAAAAAAGTTTGTTCTTCCCTT